TGATTTTTCTTGAATTGAAAACAAAAAAATAGGATTATATGTGAGATCATTTTTGGAATTGTATATTCAATGATTCACTAATCGTAATTAAAATAGATTTTATCTATTCTAGAATAGAATTCGAATAGAATATTTAGAAAAAAGGAAATAAGCGGGTAGCGGGAATCGAACCCGCATCGTTAGCTTGGAAGGCTAGGGGTTATAGTCGACGTTCAATTCATTGCTTTGAACGTCTCTAATTCAAAACCGAACATGAAACTTTGGTTTCATTCGGCTCCTTTATGGAATATGAGTAAATTCATAGATCTAAGATGTGAACAAAATGAACAAAAAGATACCCATAACACCTACGTCAGCTTTTTGTTTGAATACAAACAAACAAAATGAATCGCTTTCTAGATGATCCTTCTAGAAGAAGGTGATTCTAACAATCTTTCTAGTTACTTCGTTCTCTATTTCTATTTGAGAGGATCCTAAGGAAAAGGATTTTGTTTCCACCGAGCTAAAACAATATGTCGATGTCTCTAGTAAACCAAAGTCGTCGTTGAATAGCTATTTTGCTCCAATTTATTTCTTTAGAAAAAAAATGGAAGATTTAGTTACGATTCGAAATGGACTTTCTATCTTATGCCATGGATCCTTTACTCATACTTATTCAATTGGAATTTTTGGTCCAATTCAAAAATTATGTTTCGCAATTTCATAATCCAAATCCAACTTTTCAATTTATAAGTGACGCATGGATACAAATCACGAGAATTCGTATTTTTTTCTCGAATTTCTCATTGAGAGGTAAAGGATTAAATCTTTTTAAGAAATAAAGTTTTTGGTCGGAATATGAATAAAACCGAAAGACCCTTTAACTATTAACGGTTAATAGAACGAATCACACTTTTACCACTAAACTATACCCGCTACAATATGATTATTGTATACAAATGGATCTTTTGTCGAACAAGATCGTTGAGCATGATCAAGATAGGATCATCAAAGAATCATCAAAATGAGAACGTTGCACTTTTTTGCGGGGAGATCAAAATTAAAATGGTGGAAGAATCGATAGTTTCTTTTTGAGTTTGGTAAAATATAACAAGAAAAAGAATGTAAATAGTCTTTGTTCTTTTTTTTTGTTGCTTGAATATAAAATATTCAATTGCATATAATAATATAATAACAAAAGTTTTTTTGTTTTCAAATGAGATATCAGATAAATCATTATAATTCGTTGGAACAAAAAAAAGAGCCCGGCTAGGTACTGACCGGGCCGGGCCATGAGAATAAGAAGGGCTTTTGAACAAAATCAACACAAAAGGGTCTTGTTGATTTTTTTATTTTAGTTCGATTGTTCGGGCGGTCGAGCCCATCTTTTAGATAAAGGAAATTCCCGATTTATGGATCTATATATATAATAGAATAGAGAAAGAAGAAAGATTCTTTACATTATGTGTAATGTAGTAATTATCTTTTTCAATTGGGAGAGATGGCTGAGTGGACTAAAGCGTCGGATTGCTAATCCGTTGTACGAGTTATTCGTACCGAGGGTTCGAATCCCTCTCTTTCCGTTGATGAATTTATTTGGTTTTTTTCAAATTTGGAAAATCTTAGCGAAACGTGTAGAATAGATAAAATCCTAAGAAAATTGGAAAATTAACTAAAACCAAGGAAAACCCCCTGTATTTTATTCTTCACGTCCAGGATTTCGCCCTGGATCATTAGATAGGAATCCAAAGATAAAGAGAGACACAAAAAATATCACTACGGTATAAACGAAGAGTTTCAGAGTAAGCATTACACAATCTCCAAGATGGTTTTTTTGAAAAAAAAAAAGAGAATAGATCTTCTATTTTTCTACCACATATCCTAAAGAAATGGGGTTTTTCTAGAAATGCATTGTCACAAATTCATTTGTTTTTTATTAACCCAAATTTCGGTTTATATCCAAATTAGATATTATATTGTGGGAGACCCTAATAGGGTTAGGGTCTTTCACTGGAAAGGGGTCAAAAATGAGGAAATGAGGGTAAGCCTGGGTTTTGTCGACTATACACGAATTTCAGCGTGTGAATCGAGGGTTCATACTCTAAAACTTATCTTATTTTTTCAATTGTTAGAATTTTTTTATCGAGGAAATCATACATTTTCTAGGATATTATTATTCAGGATCTCATCGAAAACTTACAGCAGCTTGCCAAACAAAAGCTAAGAGAAAAAAAAACAAAGGTATGACTGGCATAACATCCACGATTGGATTCAAAAAAGCATAGGCTTCGGGCAATTTGCCGAAGAAAAAACTACTCGAATAAAAGGGAGAATTAATACAAATACAGATCAAACTAACGATATTAAGCATAACAGACATTTTGTTATTGGAGATAATTGCATTTTGGTTGCGTTTTTGCTATAAGGAAAAAGAAAGTAAGTAAGGTAGACAAAAACCCTTCTTTTTCTTTGAATCCACCCAACCAAAAATCCTCCAATTCTCAAAGGAGGATATAAGAAATCATACTTTCATACAATATCTTAATTGAATTCTATGTAATGATCAATAAATTAAGTTGAATTCTATATCTATATGTATCAAAATCCTAGTACCAATCGATTCTATAGATCTATAGATATTTGGACTCGAGTTGACAAACAAGCAATACCAATATTATTGTTTCTTAGTGTCGATTAGAAATTGAAATGGGGCGTGGCCAAGTGGTAAGGCAACGGGTTTTGGTCCCGCTATTCGGAGGTTCGAATCCTTCCGTCCCAGCGCAGTCCATTTTTTATGCTCCATTATTACTATAGAAAGAAATAGGGGGGTGGGTAGGAGTTAATCCATATTAATTTGAATATCTGTGTCTGTTCGAATTTCATTAATAAATGATCAAGTTCCATATTATATAGAAATATGTTATGGAGCTGATGTTTTTTCTTTGAATCTTGATTTAGGTATTTCGTGTTTGACTCGAATGAAAAATTAGAAATCTATTATCTATTTAAGGCTTGAGGCAGGGGTGATTTATCCTATCCCTTTGTATTCACTTTCTCACAAGAGTCAATATTCCTCAACCCCATTTAAACCAAATACATATCAATCGTATAATATAATTATATAAATGTTACGTATCATTCTATTTCAATGACAAGAAAATTTTTGGTTCTTTGTGAAAAAGATTTGTAATCCTTAAATTATTTAAACTAAAATTATAGATATTCGATAATCTAGAATATCTATAACAGTGACAATTGTTCAGTCTATCTGATAGATACGAAGAACCTCCCCTTTCAAATTTATATTTGAAATTCAATCAGTGATGAGTCAATTCAAAAAGAACGACCGATCCTCCTATGAAGATAAAAGGTGATGCTTATTGTCCAATTTTCTTCAAATTCCATTTAATAATGATGTAGAAATAAGAAACCTTTTCAATTCAAAAGATTCCTTGTACGTGGAAGCTTTGAAAAAGTAAGAAATCATTTAATCTATCCTATTGAGTCACTTGAAGATGCAGATTCAAAAAGTTAAAAGTTATTCGTTTCTCTATTTCTATTTTTTTCTCGGATCTATATATTATTTATGTATGTTAAAAATGCCATCTTGCTAAGACTTTTTCAGAAAAATAGTTCCACATATCATATATTCATATATAGAAGAAAAGTCTAGATTACGATGTCTATGGACAGCTGAACCAGTGACTATTCATGATTCCATAATTGAATCAATTTCATACCGGTTCCAAATTAGAGGAATGTTATGGTAAAACTTCGTTTGAAACGATGTGGTAGAAAGCAACGTGCGACTTGAAGGACACGATCCGTTGTGGATTTTTACATCCACCATTTTTGATTTGTCTAGGTTTTTGATTTGTCTAGGAATAAGGGTGCTCTTGGCTCGACATTGTTTGTTCTGTTACACCCGAACCCTTCGTTTTTTGTTGGGTTGTAAATAGTGCACGCTGGAGCTCGAATAGAAAGTATTAATTCATTTCTCGGGGGCAAGGATCTAGGGTTAATGCCAATCAATTGGAGGAACAACTTCGTAAATATATCGAACATATATAGGAATCGAAAGGATCCAATTCGAGCAAGTTTCCAATTCAAAAGCAAAACTTGTTGAAATGGATTCCAATTTTTCGATTCAAAGTGTATCACGCGGGAATCGACTGTCCATAGGATTTTTTGATCGAAAGAAATCAAAAGGGGGTATGTTGCTGCCATTTTATTTTGAAAGAATTAAGAAACACCGAAGTAATGTCTAAACCCAATGATTAAAAGTAAGGAAAGGATCTAAGAACAAGGAAACACCCTTTTAATTGTCTCAATCGTCTCAATAACTGGATCGGACTAAAGAATCCAAATAGAATTTGAAATGGTTTAAACGAGACAAACAAAAGGGAGTAAAGACGACTCAATAAATGAAATTGACTAAAGATTTTTCCTTTGAACTATTTGAGAGTTATCCAACTTGAGTTATGAGTACGAATGGTTTATTTTTCATTTTCAGGAATAAAAAAAGACTGAAATCATAGTCTAATTTATTTTATGGGCGCATTTGTCATTTAATTTATTAGAATTGCATATATAGACAAAACTTCGAATCAAATCATTTTTCGCGAGCTGTACGAGGAGAAAACTTCCTATACGGTTCTAGGGGGGGTATTGTTCATCTACATCTATCCCAATGAGCCATCTATCGAATCGTTGCAATTGATGTTCGATCCCGAAGAGAAGGAAAAGATCTTAGAAGGGTGGGCTTTTATGATCCAATGAAGAATCAAACTTTTTTAAATGTTCCTCTTATTCTATATTTCCTTGAAAGGGGTGCTCAACCCACAGGAACTGTTCAGAATCTTTTAAAGAAAGCCGAAGTTTTTAAGGAACTTCCGCCTAATCAAATGAAATTCAATTAAAGAAATACCAGGGGGGGTAGCGACTTGTATATAACTTTGTCTAACTTTTTTCTACTTGCCCCCCTTTTTCTTTTTTTCTTCCGTATTCATATTTATTTATCATAGATTCTGTCGAATCTTATGGTATGGTCTACATGGTCTAGAATGACCAAATTGATTGATCTTATAAATATCAAATTTTCGCATTTCCTTTATTTAATTGTGTGGTTTTCATTGGAACTCGACTAAGCAAGAACAAGGAATCTACTTTGCTTAGTCCACTTAGATTGATCAAATACATTAGCATTAGGGACTAAAAAATCCGATATTTTTTTTGAATTCTTCCTTTTTTATTCTTCGATTTATACTTTTTCTATCTATGTAGATTAGATATGTAGTGTCAATCCAAGACAATTTTGAATATTATTGTATTTCATTGTTAAATTGAAATTCAAAGGATTTAAAAAAGGATTTTATTTCATGTAATTTCTCTTTTCCAATGTATTCTTTTCTCAACATTTATATTGACAACAGTGTATTGAACAAATATAATTCATCGTGATAAGCGATCCGGGTCTATTTATTTTTGTCCCATAGTTTTGTTACTTTATCTTATTCAAATGATGTTTTCTTTGATACAAGAGGTTTTTTTGATTGAAAGAAAGCTAGATAACATAAGAGATGCTCTATCCATTTTCACAATGCTGTATCTTTTTTTTTCTTTTATTTTATCTGACAATTTCTTGTATTTTCATCGAATCACTTCATTTTTATGTTTTGAATCCATTATCAAATCTGTTTTTTTGTTAGATTTGTTAACTCATGGGTTTGATTAGTTTGTATAATATCTTTTTTTCTCTTTGTTTAAAATCAATTTAATTGAATTTGATTGTATCTATACACCCTTTGTTGAGGTTTTGTTTAATCTATGTTTGTTTTTTTCGGGTTGCTAACTCAACGGTAGAGTACTCGGCTTTTAAGTGCGGCTAGAATCTTTTACACATTTGGATGAAGTGACGAATTCGTCCGTAACCTTGGTAAACTTTGGAAGACCGCGACTGATCCTGAAAGGGAATAAATGGAAAAAATAGCATGTCGTATCAATGGAGAGTTCCGAGGATATTTCATTCTTATCGGATTGGTATAAAACCTTTTTCAAATTCTTGGAACGGAACAAAAGAAAGTTGGGTCGAATGAATAAATGGATAGGAGCCCTGTGGCTTCAATTAATTATCAGAAAGAAAAAGCAACCGGCTTCTGTTCTTAATTTGAATAATTTCCCGATCTAACTAGACGTTAAAATAAATTGGTGCCTGATACGGGAAGCACTTATCACTCCACGAGTGGATTCTATTTTTTTTAATGAATCCTAACTATTGACATTCTCCATTATGGACTGAAGATGCGTGTGTAAAAGAAGCAGTATATTGATAAAGAAAGTTTTTTCCGAAATCAAAAGAGCGATTTGGTTTAAAAAATAAAAGATTTCTAACCATCTTGTTATTCTATAACACAAACATAGACGAATTAAATGAAATGGGTGGAAAAAGGAGAGGGTAGAGAATCTGTTGATTAGTTTATCTGTCCCCGAGGTATCGATTTTTACAGAATACCTTGTTTTGACTGTATCGCACTATGTATCATTTGATAACCCCCCCCAATCTTCTACCTTTAATTCAAATCGAATTTCAAATGGAGGAAATCCAAAGATATTTACAGCTGGAGAGATCTGAACAACATGACTTCCTGTATCCACTTATCTTTCAGGAGTATATTTATGCATTTGCTCATAATCGTGCTTTGAGTAAATTGATTTTGTCGGAGGGTTATGACAATAAATCCAGTTTACTGATTGTGAAACGGTTAATTACTCGACTGTATCAACAGAATCATTTTCTGATTTCTCCTAATGATTCTAACCAAAATCCATTTTGGGGGCGCAACAAGAATTTGTATTCTCAAATCATATCAGAGGGGTTTGCTTTTATTGTCGAAATTCCATTTTCTTTACAATTCCTATCCTGTCTAGAAGGGGAAACGAACAAGATAGGAAAATCTCAGAATTTACGATCAATTCATTCAATATTTCCCTTTTTCGAGGACACTTTTTCACATTTTAATTTTGTGTTAGATATGGTAATACCTCGCCCTGTTCATGTGGAAATCTTGGTTCAAATCCTTCGCTATTGCGTAAAAGATGCTTCCTCCTTGCATTTATTACGAGTCTTTCTCAATGAATATTGTAATTGGAATAGTCTTCTTATTCCAAAGAAAGCCAGTTCCCCTTCTTCAAAAAAAAATAAAAGATTATTCTTATTCTTATATAATTCTCACGTATGTGAATATGAATCCATTTTCGTCTTTCTACGTAACCAATCTTTCCATTTACGATCAACATCTTCTGGAGTTTTTCTTGAACGAATCTATTTCTATATAAAAATAGAACGTCTTGTGAACGTCTTTGTTAAGATTAAGGATTGGGGGGCAAACCCGCGTTTGGTCAAGGAACCTTTCATGCATTATATTAGGTATCAAAAAAGATCCATTCTGGCTTCAAAAGGGACATTCATTTTCATGAAGAAATGGAAATTTTACCTTGTCACTTTTTGGCAATGGCATTTTT